GTTGGTTAGGACATCCCATCTTTAGAGATAAAGAGGGAGGTGAACTTTTTGTACGTCGTATGCCTACTTTTTTTGAAACATTTCCGGTTGTTTTGGTAGACGGAGACGGAATTGTTAGAGCCGATGTTCCTTTTCGAAGGGCAGAATCAAAATATAGTGTCGAACAGGTAGGTGTAACTGTTGAGTTCTATGGTGGCGAACTCAATGGAGTCAGCTATAGTGATCCCGCAACGGTGAAAAAATATGCTAGACGTGCTCAATTGGGTGAAATTTTTGAATTAGATCGTGCTACTTTGAAATCGGATGGTGTTTTTCGTAGCAGTCCAAGGGGTTGGTTTACTTTTGGACATGCTTCGTTTGCTCTGCTCTTCTTTTTCGGGCACATTTGGCATGGTGCTAGAACCCTGTTTAGAGATGTTTTTGCTGGTATCGACCCAGATTTGGATGCTCAAGTAGAATTTGGAGCATTCCAAAAACTTGGAGATCCAACTACAAGAAGACAGGTAGTCTGATAGAACATTCTTTTGTTCCTTTAGCGACTTTTTTTGTTATGATTTGAATTTGACATAGAGAACTAGATAAATCTTGATTTGAATCATTGCACTTTGTTTTACTCTTGTTCTTTCTTTTTCTTTATCTGGGAGATGAGTCCCAATAAACAATAAACAGGTATGAAAGCTATAATTGTAAACCACGATCAAATCTATGGAAGCATTGGTTTATACATTCCTCTTAGTATCGACTTTAGGAATCATTTTTTTCGCTATCTTTTTTAGAGAACCCCCTAAAGTTCCAACTAAAAAGATAAAATGATTTTTCATTATCTCAATTGAAGTAATGAGCCCCCAATATTGAGGGCTCATTACTTCAACTAGTCCCCATGTTCTTCGAATGGATCTCTTAGTTGTTGAGAGGGTTGCCCAAAAGCAGTATATAAGGCATACCCGGTAAAACTTACAAGTAAACCAGATATAGAGATGGCAATTAGGGTTGCTGTTTCCATTCTTATAATTATAAGAATTCAAGACCACAATAGATCTATAGGATAAGATCCTATATTTACAGCGGAATGGTATACAAAGTCAACAGATCTCAATGAATAAAAAAAAGGATTTATGGCTACACAAACCGTTGAGGGTAGTTCCAGATCTGGTCCGAGACGAACTGTTGTAGGGGATTTATTGAAACCATTAAATTCAGAATATGGTAAAGTAGCTCCGGGGTGGGGAACTACTCCTTTGATGGGTGTTGCAATGGCTCTATTTGCGATATTTCTATCTATTATTTTGGAGATTTATAATTCGTCCATTTTACTGGATGGAATTTCTATGAATTAGATTCACAAGAATAGAGTAATTAGCTTTTAAATAGAAATTAAAGTTAAGCATTTAGGTTTTTTATTGTTAGCCTATTCCATTTTGATTTGGTAGTTTGATCGTGGAATTTCTTTGTTTCTGTATTTCCGGAATATGAGTGTGTGACTTGTTATAATTGATCCTATTGATAGTACAGAACATAAAATGGATCTGTCATCTTGATAGAGATGATTTTATCCCGTCAGATATTTATTCTAGTATCTGGAGCACGGAATCTAAAAAATAGATTCTAAAATATTAGAACTATGATTCATACTAAATATTTAGACCTCGCAACCGGACTTAAAAAAACTTTTCAAAGAGTTGGAAGAATAAATTGAAAAATTTTAATTCTTTCAAACTTCCGGCGCTTACCTTTATTTTGATCAAAGGACAAACGTTTCTTTGGATTTGTTCATTATATCTATTCATTGAATAAGTGATGATCCAGCAGTCCTTACTCAGGGAATTTTTGGACTTCGATTAACAGTATTTTTTTGAATCATCGTGGTTATGGTATGAATCTGATGTTTTTTTAATTGATTCATATGGTCTTAACAAGAGAATTCCTATCAATAATAAAAATTCAATAATAAAGAAGAGAGCAGTAAAATCACATTACACACAAATAAAAAAATGAAGTAAATAATAGAATATTCAAGAGGCCTGTAAAGTAAAGATCGAGATAAAGACGAGTGAGCCGACTTGATATTTTGGCATTATAACCACAAAGAATAACTTTTGTATTTCTATTTTTTTTATTATCTTCAGAGAAGATTAGAATCATAGGATTAAATTAAGAAGTTTCAAACTTTCTATTACACATATCTGATCTGCTTTCGTTACAACCAGTATTTGGGTCTTTTTGTTTGAGCCGTACGAGATGAAATTCTCATATACGGTTCTCAGGGGGGGGTTCCCGTGGTTTACCTATCTCGATAAAGTCTATGATTGGTTCGAAGAACGTCTTGAGATTCAGGCGATTGCCGATGATATAACCAGTAAATATGTTCCTCCTCATGTGAATATATTTTATTGTTTAGGAGGAATTACACTTACTTGTTTTTTAGTCCAAGTAGCAACGGGATTTGCTATGACTTTTTATTATCGTCCGACTGTTACTGAAGCTTTTGCTTCTGTTCAAT